CGTACAGTGCCTAACAAATTATTAGGTGTTCTTTTAATGGCTTCAGTACCAGCGGGATTATTAACCGTACCCTTTTTGGAAAATGTTAATAAGTTCCAAAATCCATTTCGTCGTCCAGTAGCGACAACCGTCTTTTTGATTGGCACCGTGGTGGCCCTGTGGTTAGGTATTGGAGCAACATTACCAATTGATAAATCTCTAACTTTAGGTCTTTTTTAATTAAATTTATTCAATTGTAAAATAAAAGACGTGGGTATCTAGGGAGTAGTCATTTCAAAATGAATTCTCCCTAGATACATATATAATTAATTTAATTAATTAAATTGGGTTCGACTGGAACATAGAAATTACGTTGCAGGTTTAAAAGACATTTCAATTTAAAATTTACTTTTTAGTAATTTTTTTTAATGCTTTTTCTATTTTTTTTCTAGAATGTCTAATATCTTTTTTAGATCTTCTATGTGAAAATGTTCAATTTTTATAAGGTCTTTTTGACTGTTATTCAAAAGGTCCAATAATGTATGTATATTGGACTTTTTGAGACAATTATAGATTCTGGGAGGCAATTCTAATTGGTCAATAAAAATATATTGAAATGCTAGTTCTTTTTTTTTTTTTCTTAGGTTAACTAATCTATTATGAAAAGGAAAAAGGGGTAAAGTAACTTGATGTTGATTGTTCTCTAAATATAACGTTTCTTCTTCTACATGTAGAAAAGGAATAAATAAATTAATCAAATTCCGGGAAGCTTCATGAAGTGCTTCTTTAGGAGTTAAACTTCCATTTGTCCATATTTCTAGAAAAAGAATCTCTTGTTTTTCATTCCCATTCCCATAAGAATGAATACTATGATTCGCGTTTTGAACAGGCATGAATACTGCATCTATAGGATAACTTCTGTCTTCAAAGTTATTTGACATTTTTAGGCTATATCCGCGATTCCTCTCGATTTTTAATCCAATACACAAATCTATTGGTTCCGTTAAGGTAGCTATATGCTGTGTATTATCAACTATTTCCATAGAGGGCGGTAACATTATGTCTCGAGCAGTTATATATCCGGGACCTTTGACACAAATAAGCGCGTTGCGCGTTCCGTATAGATTACTTCTTAATACAATCTCGTTCAAATTCATTAAAATTTCATGTACTGATTCTTGAATACCTACTATGTTAGAATAGTCATGTGGTATGTTCTCAGATTTTGCACGTGTAATACATGTTCCTTCTATTTCGCCAAGTAAAGCTCTTCGCATCGCAATGCCTATTGTGTCGGCTTGACCTTTCATAAGTGGAGACAGAATAAAGCGTCCATAATAAAGACGCTTACTGTCTCTTCTTGATTCAACACACTTCCACTGTAGTGTCCGAGTAGATACTTTGACTTTCTCTCGAACCATAGTAATTTTATTTGATCAGATTATTGAATCGTTTATTTCTCTTGAAACCCTTTCATCTTTTATTTAGTTCTATACACGTCTTTTTTTAGGGGGTCTACAACCATTATGTGGCATAGGGGTTACATCTCGTACGAAACTTAAAAGTATACCGCTTCTACGAATAGCTCGTAATGCTGCATCTCTTCCCAGTCCGGGGCCTTTTATCCTTACCTCAGCTCGTTGCATACCTTGATCCACTACTGCTCGAATAGCATTTCCTGCTGCGGTTTGAGCAGCAAAAGGTGTTCCTCTTCTTGTACCCCTGAATCCACAAGTACCCGCGGAGGACCAAGAAATAACCCGACCCCGTACATCTGTAACGGTCACAATAGTATTGTTGAAACTTGCTTGAACATGAATAACTCCCTTTGGTATTCTACGTACATTTTTACGTGAACCACTACGTGTATTTTTACGTGAACCAATTCTTAATATAGGTTTTGCCATATTTTTTCATTTCACAAGAAATATATGGATATATCCATTTAATGTCAAAACGGACTTTTTTTTGCCTGCTCCGTGGAAGTGCCCTTTCCTTTATTTTATTTACTTTAGTAAGATTATCCTTGTCTTTGTTTATGCCTCGGGTTGGAACAAATTACTATAATTCGTCCCCTCCTACGGATTAGTCGACACTTTTCACAAATTTTACGAACGGAAGCCCTTATTTTCATAGTTATTATTCCTTAATTATGTGAATATACTTATTGTTTTGTTGGACGAAAGAAAGGTTTCTTGATATTTTTGAATCTTTAATTGTATCTTCGTGAAAGGAATGTTGAAATTGAAAAAACCACTTACTCTTTTGAATCCGTGTTATGGAGTCTAGAAAGCGGCTGTCCCCTAATTAACTTATACCTAATACCTAAGAACTTGCTAAAATTTTTATTTTTAGCAGGGATGGTATTACACAACCCCTTTTTTCACAAATGGTAAATTCCGGATATCCAATTTTTTTATTAGAAGGATTACCATATATAACATAAAATTTCTCCACCGATTCTTTTTAGTCTAGCTTCTCGGTCTGTCATTATACCTTGAGAAGTCGAAAGGATTACAATTCCTATTCCGCCTAAAATTCTTGGAATTCGTTGAGAGTTAGAATAGATTCGTAGACCCGGTCGACTTATTCTCTTTAAATTTAAAAAAGTTTTATAGGATTCTTTCTTATTTCGTCTATGTTTTAGGGTTAAAATAAAAAAATATTGATTGTTTTCACGATGTTTCCTTACGTTTTCGATAAAACCCTCCCGTAAAAGTATTTTAACAATGCTTTCGGTGATGTTAGTCGACCCTATCCGAACTGTTCCTTTTATATTCATGTCAGCATTTCGTATAGAGGTTATTATATCAGCAATAGTGTCTTTCCCCATGATAAGTTAAAATTCCTTTTTGTTCTATTATTTTGATATAATCAACATGTTCTTTTTCTTTTATTTATATATAGATATAGACGAATTATATATTAATATATTAAATTATTAATTTTTTATTATTAAGGGTATATGCGTGATACACAATCGATTAATTAATTTTATTTCAATACCTTTTTTTAATCCTATACTAACTATCGATATTTAAGTCTTATAAGACCTCAGGAGCTAATGAAACTATTTTAGTAAAGTTTAATTGTCTCAATTCCCGTGGGATCGCTCCAAAAACTCGAGTTCCTTTTGGATTCCCTTCTTGATCAATGACAACTGCGGCGTTGTCATCATATCGTATTATCGTCCCATTGTTACGTTTGAGTTCTTTACAAGTACGTACGATTACTGCTCTGATCACTTCTGATCTTTCTAGAGGAGTATTCGGTATTGCTTCCTTGATTACAGCAACAATAACGTCACCAATATGAGCATATCGGCGATTACTAGCTCCTATTATTCGAATACACATCAATTCTCGAGCCCCGCTGTTGTCTGCTACATTCAAATAGGTTTGTGGTTGAATCATATCATTTTTTTGTATCTCTTCTTTTAATAGAAAGGACGAAGTAAAAAAATATTGTTTGTCAAAAAAATAAAACCGATAATCTTTTTATCCTTAAATGTTATTTAGCTTTTTCATTCTATATTCCTATTCAGAAATAATGAATTGGGTTTTTATAGGCATTTTTGATGCCGCTATTGAAATAGCTTTTCTGGCTATATTTTCGGGTACACCACCCATTTCATAAAGGATTTTACCTGGTTTAACCACAGCTACCCAATACTCTGGGGATCCTTTCCCAGAACCCATACGCGTTTCCGCCGGTCTTACTGTAACTGGTTTGTCTGGAAATATACGTACCCAAATTTTTCCCCCACGTCGTACATTTCGTGACATTGCTCGTCGCCCTGCTTCTATTTGTCTAGATGTGATCCAAGCGGGTTCAAGTGTTTGAAGAGCATATCTGCCAAAACAAATACGATTCCCACGAGAAGATATTCCTTTTAGTCTTCCTCGATGTTGTTTACGAAATCTGGTTCTTTTTGGGTTATAGTTGATGGGTTTTTCTAAATTAGAAATTCCATCTCTACTACAGAACTGAACGTGAGAGTTTCTTCTCATCCAGCTCCTCGCGAATAAAAGTACTAAAAAAGCTTGTATTAATATATAGATGTAGTTAATGATTAATCTTATTAATCATGGTCTTTTTTGCAATTTCATCTGATCTCTTCTAAATTTGTGTATGTCTTTTTCAAAATGGAATCCAAGATGAATTCTATTTATATTTATTTAAAAATAACGTAATATCATTATCTCGAATGTCGTTTTTGTTATAGTTATAATATTCTAACAAAATCCTTATTTTCTTTTATCTTTTTAATTTTTTCGCCGGCGAATATTTACTCTTTCAATATCTATTTAAGTTTGATGTTTATCCCACTAGGTCTCAGAATAAAAATCAGAATAGATAATAAAGTTTATGGTTTATTCCGCCATCCTGTCCAATGAATTACTAAGATTTATTTTTCAATTGAATCCTTTATATTCATGGGTTCCGTCGTTCCCATCGCCTCTTGATTAATCATTAGGCCCGAATTCTACAATGGAGCTATTACCTGAAATTTTTAATTTAATTTTTTAATTTATTTTTGAGTCAATTTTCTCAGTTTTTATTGGCTCAAGGCTCTTAATTTTTTTGTTTTCAGAACGAACAGATTTATTTAATTATTATGAATGAATCTGTATTCATGCTTTATTACATTGTTTTTATTACAGTGACCTCATAGACTTTCCAAATTGGAATAATAGATCATTAATATTCAAATTTTTTCTCTCTTTCTTTCATCCTTCCATTTATCCGCATACTTTTCGATTACCTTTCATAACTTATAATAATATTTCGTTATTCTTTTTTTTGTAAAAAAATTCAGTTGCTACAATTATATGATCAGTCTATCATATCTTGACTGATTTTTTTGGATCCAGATAATGCGAAGCAATGAGTTGCTTAGGTTATTTATTAATGCTATAGTTATTAGTTGCTCTTATAGGTAAGTTCTTTTTTATTTTTTTTCTCAGTCTAATCGAATCCTAAACTAACGAGTCACACACTAAGCATAGCAATTATATCAA